GTGAATATTTGAGACAAGAAATGAATCCTAATTTTCGGATGACTGATCCCTCTAATCCAGTCCATCTAATGTCTTTTTCGGGAGCTCGAGGAAATGCATCTCAGGTACATCAATTAGTAGGTATGAGAGGATTAATGTCGGATCCCCAAGGACAAATGATTGATTTACCCATTCAAAGCAATTTACGCGAAGGACTTTCTTTGACAGAATATATAATTTCCTGCTACGGGGCTCGAAAAGGAGTCGTGGATACTGCTGTACGAACATCAGATGCTGGATATCTCACGCGTAGACTTGTTGAAGTAGTTCAACACATTATTGTACGTAGAACAGATTGTGGTACTATCCGAGCTATTTCCGTGAGTCCTCGAAACGGGGTGACAGAAAAAAATTTTGCCCAAACCCTAATTGGTCGTGTATTAGCAGACGATATATATATGGGGATACGATGCATTGCCGCTCGAAATCAAGATATTGGGATTGGACTTGCCAATCGATTCATAACCCTTCGAGCACAACCAATATATATTCGAACCCCTTTTACTTGCAGGAATACATCTTGGATCTGTCAATTATGTTATGGAAGAAGCCCCACTCACGGCGACCTGGTCGAGTTGGGGGAAGCCATAGGTATTATTGCGGGTCAATCAATTGGGGAACCGGGGACTCAACTAACATTAAGAACTTTTCATACGGGTGGAGTATTCACAGGCGGTACTGCCGAACATGTACGAGCTCCTGCTAATGGAAAAATAAAGTTCAATGAGTATTTGGTTCATCCCATACGTACCCGTCATGGGCATCCTGCTTTTCTATGTTCTATAAACTTGTATGTAACTATTGAGAGTCGGGATATTATACATAGTGTGAATATTCCACCAAAAAGTTTGATTTTAGTTCAAAATGATCAATATGTAGAATCTGAACAAGTGATTGCCGAGATTCGTGCCGGAACGTCTACTTTTCATTTTAAAGAGAGGGTTCGAAAACATATTTATTCTGAATCAGAGGGAGAAATGCACTGGAGTACTGATGTCTACCACGCACCTGAATATACATATAGTAATGTTCATCTATTACCAAAAACAAGTCATTTATGGATATTAGCGGGGGGTCCGTGCAGATCCAGTATAGTGTCTTTTTCGCTTCACAAGGATCAAGATCAAACGAATGTTCATTCTTTTTCTGTCGACGAAAGATATAGCTCTGACCTCTCAATCACTAAGGATCGAGTAAGACATAAATTGTTGGATCCTTCTGGTACTCGTAAAAAAGATAGGGAAAGTCTTGATTATTCAAGACTTGATCGAATTATATCCAATGGTCATTGGAATTTCATATACCCTTCGATTCTCCAAGAGAATTCTGATTTCTTGGCGAAAAGACGAAGAAATAAATTTATCATCCCATTACAATACGATCAAGAACGAGAGAAAGAATTAATACCCTCTTTTGGTATTTCTATGGAAATACCCATAAATGGTATTTTACGTAGAAATAGTATTCTTGCTTATTTTGATGATCCACGATACAGAAGAAAGAGTTCGGGAATTACTAAATATGGGACCGCGGAGGTGGATTCAATAGTAAAAAAAGAAGATTTGATTGAGTATCGAGGAGCAAAAGAATTTAGTCCGAAATACCAAATGAAAGTAGATCGGTTTTTTTTTATTCCCGAAGAGGTGTATATCTTACCCGGATCTTCGTCTATAATGGTCCGGAACAATAGTATCATTGGAGTAGATACACAACTCGCTTTAAATACAAATACAAGAAGCCGAGTAGGTGGATTAGTCCGAGTGGAGAGAAAAAAAAAAAGTATTGAACTGAAAATCTTTTCTGGAGATATTCATTTTCCCGGAGAGACAGATAAGATATCCAGACACAGTGGCATTTTGATACCACCAGGAACGGAAAAAAAAAATTCTAAAGAATCAAAAACAAAATCGAAAAATTGGATCTATGTCCAACGGATCACACCTATCAAAAAAAAGTATTTTGTTTTGGTTCGACCCGTAGTCACATATGAAATAGCTGATGGGATAAATTTAGCAAAACTTTTCCCTCAAGATCTCTTGCAGGAAAAAGAAAATGTCCAGCTTAGAGTTGTCAATTATATCCTTTATGGAAATGGAAAGTCAATTCGAGGAATTTATTACACAAGTATTCAATTAGTTCGGACTTGCTTAGTATTGAATTGGAACCAAGAAAAAAACGGTTCTATGGAAGAGGTTCATGCTTCCTTTGTTGAAGTAAGGGCAAATGATCTGATTCGTGATTTCATAAGAATTGAATTAGTAAAATCTACTATTTCATATACCGGAAAAAGGTACGATACGGCAGGTTCGGGATTGATTCCTGATAATAGATTAGATCGCACCAATATCAATCCTTTTTATTCCAAAGTGAAGATTCCATTAGTTACCCAGCATCAAGGAACTATTGGTACGTTGTTGAATCGAAATAAGGAGGGCCAATCTTTGAGAATTTTGTCATCATTCAATTGTTTTGGAGTTGGTCCATTCAACGGTTCGAAATATAACAATGTGGTAAAAGAATCGAATCCCATAACCCCAATTAGGGGTTTGTTGGGCCCCTTAGGTACAATAGTACCTAAAATAGTGAACTTTTATTCATCTTACCATTTAATAACTCATAATCAGATCTTGTTAAACAAATATTGGCTATTTGACAATTTTAAACAGACTTTCCAAGTGCTTCAAGTACTTAAATACTGTTTAATAGATGAAAATAAGAGGATTTATAATCCCAGTCCATGCAATAACATCATTTTGAATCCATCCCATTTGAATTGGTGCTTTCTACATTACAATTATTGTGAAGAGACACCCACAATAATTAGCATTGGACAATTTATTTGTGAAAATATATGTCTATTTAAATATGGACCACACATAAAAAAATCTGGTCAAATCTTAATTGTTCATGTTGACTCTTTAATTATAAGATCAGCTAAGCCTTATTTGGCCACTCCAGGAGCGACTGTTCATGGACATTATGGAGAAACCCTTTCTGAAGGAGATACATTAGTTACATTTATATATGAAAAATCTCGATCTGGTGACATAACGCAAGGTCTTCCAAAAGTGGAACAAATCTTAGAAGTGCGTTCGATTGGTTCAATATCAATGAACCTTGAAAGGAGAGTTGAAGGTTGGAACGAGCGTATACCAAGAGTTCTTGGAATTCCTTGGGGATTCCTAATTGGAGCTGAGCTAACCATAGCCCAAAGTCGTATTTCTTTGGTTAATAAGATCCAAAAGGTTTATCGATCCCAGGAGGTACAGATCCATAATAGACATATAGAGATTATTGTATGGCAAGTAACATCAAAAGTGTTGGTTTCAGAAGATGGAATGTCTAATGTTTTTTTACCTGGAGAACTAATTGGATTGTTGCGAGCGGAACGAGCAGGACGTGCTTTAGACGAAGCAATCTGTTATCGGGCAATTTTATTGGGAATAACGAGGGCATCTCTGAATACTCAAAGTTTCATATCCGAAGCAAGTTTTCAAGAAACTGCTAGAGTTTTGGCAAAAGCTGCTCTACGGGGTCGTATTGATTGGTTGAAGGGTCTGAAAGAAAATGTTGTTTTGGGGGGGATTATCCCTGTCGGTACTGGATTCAAAAAATTAGTGCACCCTTCAAGGCAAGACAAAAACATTCATTTGGAAATAAAAAAGAAAAATCTATTCGAGTTGGAAATGAGAGATATTTTGTTACACCATAGAGAATTTTTTTGTTCTTGCGCCCCAAGGAATTTCTATGACACACCAGAAAAATCATTTAAGCGAATTCATAATTCTTAAGGAGATATTTTTCTTTTTTACTTTACTAGTTATTGATTGGGTACTAAATAAAATGAAGAAATTAAGTTAAGTAATAAAAAAATTAATGGTTTGGGCTGTGTATCAACGGGCAATCCCGGCAGAAGGTTCCGTAGGAACAATTTTTTATTTGTTAAAAAAAAAAGAAAGCGTGGGAAAGATGACAAGAAGATATTGGAACATCCATTTGGAAGAGATGATGGAAGCAGGAGTTCATTTTGGTCATGGTACTAAGAAATGGAATCCTAGAATGACCCCTTACATCTCCGCAAAGCGTAAAGGTATTCATATTATAAATCTCACTAGAACTGCTCGTTTTTTATCGGCAGCCTGTGATTTAGTTTTTGATGCAGCAAGTCGAGGAAAAAACTTCTTAATTGTTGGTACCAAAAATAAAGCAGCAGATTTAGTAGCATCAGCTGCAATAAGGGCTCGATGTCATTATGTTAATAGAAAATGGCTCGGCGGTATGTTAACGAATTGGTCCACTACGGAAACGAGACTTCATAAGTTCAGAGACTTAAGAGCAGAACAAAAGATGGGGAAACTCAACCGTCTCTCTAAAAGAGATGCAGCAATGTTGAAGAGAAAATTATCTACTTTGCAAACATATCTGGGTGGGATCAAATATATGACTGAATTGCCCGATATTGTAATAATCGTTGATCAGCAAAAAGAATATACAGCTCTTCGAGAATGTGTCATTTTGGGAATTCCGACGATTTGTTTAATCGATACAAATTGTGACCCAGATCTCGCAGATATTTCGATTCCAGCCAACGATGACGCTATAGCTTCAATCCGATTGATTCTTAACAAATTGGTATCCGCAATTTGTGAGGGCCGTTCTAGCTATATAAGAAGTCGTTGATTATGTTATGATTAAGAATAATAATAATAAGATTAGTTAATTATTTTTATTTATTGGATCGGTTACTATTCTTGTCTTTCATTTTTAAAAAGAGATAAAATGGGATATTGAAATTATGTTATGCGATTTCTTGGTATCCTAACTATATAATTAATGATGAAAGTAGATGAGTCGAGAAAGAGATGGTTGAATCAAAATAATTCTTTTTTTCAGTTCGATTTCTGTCAGAGGACAATATGAATGTTATACCATGTTCCATTAAAACACTCAAAGGGTTATACGATATATCAGGTGTAGAAGTAGGCCAACATTTATATTGGCAAATAGGAGGTTTACAAATTCATGCCCAAGTACTTATCACTTCTTGGGTCGTAATTGCTATCTTATTAGGTTCAGTCATCATATTCGTTCGGAATCCACAAACCATTCCGACCGACGGTCAGAATTTCTTCGAATATGTCCTTGAATTTATTCGAGACTTGAGCAAAACTCAGATTGGAGAAGAATATGGCCGTTGGGTTCCCTTTATTGGAACTATGTTCCTATTTATTTTTGTTTCGAATTGGTCAGGGGCCCTTTTCCCTTGGAAAATCATACAGTTACCTCATGGGGAGCTAGCCGCCCCCACAAATGATATAAATACTACTGTTGCTTTAGCTTTACTCACGTCAGTAGCATATTTTTATGCGGGTCTTACCAAAAAAGGATTGGGTTATTTCGGAAAATACATTCAACCAACTCCAATACTTTTACCAATTAACATCCTAGAAGATTTCACAAAACCTTTATCTCTTAGTTTTCGACTTTTCGGGAATATATTAGCTGATGAATTAGTAGTTGTTGTTCTTGTTTCTTTAGTACCTTTAGTAGTTCCTATACCTGTCATGTTTCTTGGATTATTTACAAGCGGTATTCAAGCTCTTATTTTTGCAACTTTAGCCGCGGCTTATATAGGGGAATCCATAGAGGGTCATCATTGATTAGTTTTCGAAATAGTCTTTATTTTTAAGCTTATCCCAATTGAGGCAATGCATTTGGTTCTTAGTTGAGGAACATAATATATATAAATACATATATATATGACTAGAGTTGTAGGAGGAAAGATAGACGATATTACGAAATGGCGTATGCATTAGTGGGGGTCACCACTAGATATATGGAATGTTTATAAGGCCAGCCACAGCCCCTGTATACTTTTCGAAGAATTCTTCTCGAATCTGATTCAATATAAAAATAAAATGTGGGCGGTTTACGTTATGAAAGAAACAAATGTATATGTGATATTAGATATATACTAGTTATATAGGGGTTATCTCTATCTATATTAATTTCATTATTTTTTTTATTTTATTCGAAGTTTTAGTTACTTCGACTCAATAGATTTTTGTGATCAAATAAGTAATAATTTATTGGTTGATTGTATCATTAACCATTTTTTTTTGGTGCGAGGAACCTATCATCATGAATCCACTGATTTCTGCCGCTTCCGTTATTGCTGCTGGATTGGCCGTAGGGCTTGCTTCTATTGGACCTGGAGTTGGTCAAGGTACTGCTGCAGGCCAAGCCGTAGAAGGTATTGCGAGACAACCAGAAGCAGAAGGAAAAATACGAGGTACTTTATTACTTAGTCTAGCTTTTATGGAAGCTTTAACAATTTATGGACTGGTCGTGGCATTAGCACTTTTATTTGCGAATCCTTTTGTTTAATTTAATCCTAGAATGAAAATGGAAAAAAGTACGTTACCCACTTTTTTTTATTTTATTAACTCGTTTCCATTTGCTTCTGTGAATTATATCAATACTTTATTCCTACAATTATGTATTTGTTTGTTGCGACAATACCCCGGGAAGGAGTGATTTGAAGATGAGGAATTAGTGGATTCACTCGCTTTCTTCCTTCCCGTTCTTAGTTTAAATTTTGATTTTTCTTTTAGGAAGTGTTTGAAGAAAGGAGATATTTTGCAATTGATACGCGACTCAGGACCTAACTTAATAAGTATCTTATCGGATACTTCTACTTCAAAAAAAATAAGAAATTTTGTAATTCTCAATCTCAAATTCAATAAAGAAATTTAATCTACTCCCATTAAAAAAAAAATGGGAAATTAAGAAAATGAAATCGATAAAAAAAGGGCGAGTCAAGTGATACAAAAAGAACTCTGTTCTTTCTTAGTCCTATCTATAAGAGGAGAGTATATGAAAAATGTAACCGATTCTTTCGTTTCCTTAGGCCACTGGCCATCCGCCGGGAGTTTCGGGTTTAATACCGATATTTTAGCAACAAATCCAATAAATCTAAGTGTAGTGCTTGGTGTATTGATTTTTTTTGGAAAGGGAGTGTGTGCGAGTTGTATATTTCATGAATAGGTTGGATCTAACCGACTGCACTTTATTTATGTTATTATATATTTTTATAGGATAAATAGGAAAAAGTGCACAATCTCGACGAATTCCTTCTGAGTAAATTCATAAATCATATGTAAGAACCATAGCATTTCGTTATTCATTGGTAAGTCAACTTTGATTCTCTATCAACCAACCAATAATGTGAGACCATTAACATGGTTAAAGCTAAACTGTTTGAAGTCCGGGCACAACATGGTACTCTTTCTACCACTACGTTAATAACGAAATGGTTTAAAAAAGAATAGTTGATAATTTTTCCGATATAGAACACTCATATCGATAAAATGATTTGAACTATTTATTAGAATAAATAAGGGGCGCCTTGCCCTTTATTATATATTATATTATCCAATGTCGAATCGACAACCTATGTTA